GAAGCCGTAGGTATTATTGCGGGTCAATCAATTGGGGAACCAGGGACTCAACTAACATTAAGAACTTTTCATACCGGTGGAGTATTCACAGGTGATACTGCCGAACATGTACGAGCTCCTTCTAATGGAAAAATAAAATTCAATGAGGATTTGGTTTATCCCACACGTACCCGTCATGGGCATCCTGCTTTTCTATGTTCTATAGACTTGTATGTAACTATTGAGACTCGGGATATTATCCATAATGTGAATATTCCACCAAAAAGTTTGATTTTAGTTCAAAATGATCAATATGTAGAATCAGAACAAGTGATTGCTGAGATTCGTGCCGGAACGTCTACTTTTCGTTTTAAAGAGAAGGTACGAAAACATATTTATTCTGAATCAGAGGGAGAAATGCACTGGAGTACCGATGTCCACCATGCATCTGAATATACACATGGTAATGTTCATCTATTACCAAAAACAAGTCATTTATGGATATTAGCAGGAGGTCCGTGCAGATCCAGTATAGTGTCTTTTTCGCTCCACAAAGATCAAGATCAAATGAATGTTCATTCTTTTTCTTTCGAAGAAAGATATATCTTTGACCTCTCAATGACTAATCATCGAGTAAGACATAAATTGTTGGATACTTCTGGTAAAAAAGATAGGGAAATTCTTGACTATTCAAGACCTGATCGAATCATATCCAATGGTCATTGGAATTTCATATATCCTTCTATTCTCCAAGAAAATTCTGATTTCTTGGCGAAAAAACGAAGAAATAGATTCATTATCCCATTACAATATGATCAAGAACGAGATAAAGAACTAATGCCCTGTTTTGGTATTTCGATTGAAATACCCATAAATGGTATTTTACGTAGAAATAGTATTCTTGCTTATTTTGATGATCCACGATACAGAAGAAATAGTTCAGGAATTACTAAATATGGGACCATAGAGGTGGATTCAATCATAAAAAAAGAGGATTTGATTGAGTATCGAGGAGCAAAAGAATTTAGTCCGAAATACCAGAAAGTAGATCGGTTTTTTTTCATTCTCGAAGAAGTGCATATCTTACCCGGATCTTCGTTCATAATGGTCCGGAACAATAGTATCATTGGAGTAGATACACAACTCGCTTTAAATACAAGAAGCCGGGTAGGCGGATTAGTCCGAATGGAGAGAAAAAAAAAAAGTATTGAACTGAAAATCTTTTCTGGAGATATTCATTTTCCTGGAGAAACAGATAAGATATCCAGGAACAGCGGCATTTTGATACCACCAGAGACGGAAAAAAAAAATTCTAAGAAATCAAAAAAATTGAAAAATTGGATCTATGTCCAACGGATCACACCCACCAAGAAAAAGTATTTTGTTTCGGTTCGGTCCGTAGTCACATATGAAATAGCTGATGGGATAAATTTAGCAACACTTTTCCCTCGGGATCTCTTGCAGGAAAAGGATAATGTCCAACTTAGAGTTGTCAATTATATCCTTTATGGAAATGGCAAGTCAATTCGAGGAATTTATCACACAAGTATTCAATTAGTTCGGACTTGCTTAGTATTGAATTGGGACCAAGAAAAAAATGGTTCTATAGAAGAGGTTCATGCTTCCTTTGTTGAGGTAAGGACAAATGATCTGATTCGCGATTTCATAAGAATTGAGTTAGTCAAGTCCACTATTTCGTATACCGGAAAAAGGTATGATAGGGCAAGTTCCGTATTGATTTCCGATAATGGATTAGATCGCACCAATATCAATCCTTTTTATTCCAAGGCGAAGATTCAATCACTTACCCAACATCAAGGAACTATTGGTATTGGTACGTTGTTGAATCGAAATAATGAATGCCAATCTTTGATAATTTTGTCATCATCCAATTGTTCTCGAATTGGTCCATTCAATGGTTCGAAATATAACAATGTGACAAAAGAATCAGATCCCATAATCAAAATTAGGGATTTGCTGGGTCCCTTAGGGACTATTGTCCCTAAAATAGCGAATTTTTTTTCATCTTACTATTTAATAACTCATAATCATATCTTGTTAAAGAAATATTTGTTACTTGACAATTTTAAAGAGACTTTCCAAGTACTTAAATACTGTTTAATAGATGAAAATAGGAGGATTTATAATCCCGATCCATGCGGTAACATAATTTTGAATCCATTCCATTTGAATTGGTGCTTTCTCCATCACGATTATTGTGAAGAGACATCTACAATAATTAGCCTTGGACAATTTATTTGTGAAAATGTATGTCTATTCAAATACGAATCACACGTAAAAAAATCTGGTCAAATTTTAATTGTTCATGTTGACTCCTTAGTTATAAGATCAGCTAAACCCTATTTGGCCACTCCAGGAGCAACTGTTCATAGCCATTATGGAGAAATCCTTTACGAAGGAGATACATTAGTTACATTTATATATGAAAAATCGAGATCTGGTGACATAACGCAAGGTCTTCCAAAAGTGGAACAAATCTTAGAAGTGCGTTCGATTGATTCAATATCGATGAACCTAGAAAGGAGAGTTGAAGGTTGGAACGAACGTATACAAAGAATTCTTGGAATACCCTGGGGATTCTTGATTGGAGCTGAGCTAACCATAGCCCAAAGTCGTATCTCTTTGGTTAATAAGATCCAAAAAGTTTATCGATCCCAGGGGGTACAGATCCATAATAGACATATAGAAATTATTGTACGTCAAGTAACATCAAAAGTGTTGGTTTCAGAAGATGGAATGTCTAATGTTTTTTTACCTGGAGAATTAATCGGCTTTTTGCGAGCAGAACGAGCAGGGCGTGCTTTGGACGAAGCGATCTGTTATCGGGCAATCTTATTGGGAATAACGAGGGCATCTCTAAATACTCAAAGTTTCATATCCGAAGCAAGTTTTCAAGAAACCGCTCGAGTTTTAGCAAAAGCTGCTCTACGAGGTCGTATTGATTGGTTGAAAGGCCTGAAAGAGAACGTTGTTCTGGGGGGGATTATACCTGTTGGTACCGGATTCCGAAAATTAGTACACCCTTCAAGGCAAGACAAGAACATTCATTTGGAAATAAGAGATATTTTGTTACACCATAGAGAATTATTTTGTTCTTACGTCCAAAACAATTTCCATGAGACAAATTTCCATGAGACATCAGAACAATCATTTACGCGATTTAATGATTCCTAAGAGCAGATTCTTTTCTTTCACTTTAACTATCTTTCAATTATCTGGTCCGATTATTGATTTGGTAAAAAATAAAAAATAAGTAATTAAAAGAAATTAATGGTTTGGGTCGTGTATCAACGGTCAATCCCCCGTAGAAGGTTCCATCGGAACAATTATTTATTTCAGGTTACCTCGTCTCTTTGTTAAAAAAAAAGGAAGTCTGGGGAAAAATGACAAGAAGATATTGGAACATCAATTTGGAAGAGATGATGGAAGCAGGAGTTCATTTTGGTCATGGTACTAAGAAATGGAATCCTAGAATGGCCCCTTACATCTCTGCAAAGCGTAAAGGTATTCATATTACAAATCTCACTAGAACTGCTCGTTTTTTATCAGAAACCTGTGATTTAGTTTTTGATGCAGCAAGTAGGGGAAAAAACTTCTTAATCGTTGGTACAAAAAATAAAGCAGTGGATTCAGTAGCATCAGCTGCAATAAGGGCTCGGTGTCATTATGTTAATAAAAAATGGCTTGGTGGTATGTTAACGAATTGGTCCACTACGGAAACGAGACTTCACAAGTTCAGGGACTTAAGAGCAGAACAAAAGATGGGGAAACTCAACTGTCTCCCCAAAAGAGATGCAGCAATGTTGAAGAGAAAATTATCTACCTTGCAAACATATCTCGGTGGGATCAAATATATGACGGGGTTGCCTGATATTGTGATCATCGTTGATCAGCAACAAGAATATACGGCTCTTCGAGAATGTGTCATTTTGGGGATTCCGACAATTTGTTTAATCGATACAAATTGTGACCCAGATCTCGCAGATATTTCGATTCCAGCAAATGATGACGCTATAGCTTCAATCCGATTGATTCTTAACAAATTAGTATCTGCAATTTGTGAGGGTCGTTCTAGCTATATAAGAAATCGTTGATTATCATTAAGAATAATAAGATTAGTTAATTATTTGGCAACTCCATAGATTTATTGGATCGGTTACTATTTTTGAATTTTTTAAAAGAGATAAAAAAAGTACTGGGTATATTGATATTATGTTATGATGTTATGTAATTTCTTGGTATCGTAAATAAAATATACGATTAATGATTCAAGTTAGTGAGTTGAGAAATAGATGGTTGAATCAAAATAATTCCTTTTTTGAAGTTCAATTTCTGTCAGAGGACAATATGAATGTTATACCATGTTCCATTAAAACACTCAAAGGGTTATATGATATATCGGGTGTAGAAGTAGGCCAACATTTCTATTGGCAAATAGGAGGTTTACAAATCCATGCCCAAGTACTTATCACTTCTTGGGTCGTAATTGCTATCTTATTAGGTTCAGTCATCATAGCTGTTCGGAATCCACAAACCATTCCGACCGACGGTCAGAATTTCTTCGAATATGTCCTTGAATTTATTCGAGATTTGAGCAAAACTCAGATTGGAGAAGAATATGGTCCTTGGGTTCCCTTTATTGGAACTATGTTCTTATTTATTTTTGTTTCTAACTGGTCAGGTGCTCTTTTACCTTGGAAAATCATACAATTACCTCATGGGGAGTTAGCTGCGCCTACGAATGATATAAATACTACTGTTGCTTTAGCTTTACCCACGTCAGCGGCATATTTTTATGCGGGTCTTACCAAAAAAGGATTGGGTTATTTCGGGAAATACATTCAACCAACCCCAATACTTTTACCAATTAACATCCTAGAAGATTTCACAAAACCTTTATCTCTTAGTTTTCGACTTTTCGGGAATATATTGGCTGATGAATTAGTAGTTGTTGTTCTTGTTTCTTTAGTCCCTTCAGTAATTCCTATACCTGTTATGCTTCTTGGATTATTTACAAGTGGTATTCAAGCTCTTATTTTTGCAACGTTAGCCGCGGCTTATATAGGTGAATCCATGGAGGGTCATCATTGACTAGTTTTCGAAATAGTCTTTTTTAAGCTTATCCCAATTCATGCATGATTCAAGATAATCTACTTGGTTGGGGAACATAATAGATACAAATACAAATACGTATGAATATACGACCTAGAGTCGTAGGAAAAAAGATAGACGATATTGCGGAATTGTAAAAAAAAAGATGGGTTGGGGGGGTCACACTAGATGTATGTAATCTTTATAAGTCCAGCCCCTGTGTCTGTTTCGAGGAATGATTCTAGAATCCGATTCAATATAAAATGCGGGTGGTTTACGTTATGGAAGAAACAAATGTATATGTGATATTAGATATTTACTAGTTATATAGGACTATTCCTAATATATATATATATATATTATTATTATATACTATATATACTATACCCTATATATATATATATTATTATTATTGATTTGATTGATTTGATTGCGGTTCACTGCATTTATATAGTTCCAATATAAGTCTTTCTGTTTCGTCTGTGATTGTGGATCGAATGAAATGCAAAAAAGAGATGAACTCAAGGATAGTATCTAGAAGAAAAAAGAAAGGAAAGAAGAATTGAATGAAAGAATGGTTCGAAACAAAGAAATGCAATAACTAGAACCGTATACATATGTATTTACAAAAACTCCATTATAGGTAGAAACTCGAGATATCGAAATAGTTCTGACGATTCAGTAATATTATCATTTCAATTCGGAGTTTTTAGTTATTTCGGCCCGATAGATCTTAATCAGATAGATCTTAATGATAAAATCTTAATGAAAAAAAAAAATGATAAAAAAAATTAAGTAAAAATTCATTGGTTGATTGTATCATTAACCATTTCTTTTTTTTTTTGGTGCGAGGAACTTACCATGAATCCACTGATTTCTGCCGCTTCCGTTATTGCTGCTGGATTGGCCGTAGGGCTTGCTTCTATTGGACCTGGAGTTGGTCAAGGTACTGCTGCAGGCCAAGCTGTAGAAGGTATTGCGAGACAACCAGAAGCAGAGGGTAAAATACGAGGTACTTTATTGCTTAGTCTAGCTTTTATGGAAGCTTTAACAATTTATGGACTGGTCGTGGCGTTAGCGCTTTTGTTTGCGAATCCTTTTGTTTAATCCTAGAAATGTAAAAAAGTACCTTACATACTATACTTTTTTTCTTATTTTTTTAACTCGCTATACTTTTTTCTTATTTTATTAACTCAGAATTGCTGTTTGCTTCTTCTAATTATATCAACGCTTTACTCCTACAATTATTTATTTGTTGAGACAATACCCCAGGAAAGGAAGGATTGTTTTGAGGATGAGTAATTACTGATCCGCTCGTTTTCTTCCTTCGCGTCCTTAGCTTAGTACAATGGAAACCTTTTTTTTTACTTTTTTTAGGAATCGTTTCAACAAACGAGATATTTCACAATTGACATGAGACCCAAGACTTAACCTAATAAGTATTTTATTGGATTGGAAACTTCAAGTAAGAAATTTTAAAATTATCAAATTAAATTACTAGATTTAATCTACTCCCATTAAAAAAAATGGAAATAAAATTTATATTATATAATATAAAATAAAAAGAAATCGATCAAAAAAGGGACAACGAAGTGATACAAAAAGAACTCTGTTCTTTGTTAGTCCTATCTATAAGAGGAGAGCATATGAAAAATGGAACCGATTCTTTCCTTTCCTTGGGTCACTGGCCATCCGCCGGGAGTTTCGGGTTTAATACCGATATTTTAGCAACAAATCCAATAAATCTAAGTGTAGTGCTTGGTGTATTGATTTTTTTTGGAAAGGGGGTGTGTGCGAGTTGTGTATTTCAAGAATAGGTTGGATCCATCCGACTGCACTTTTTTCCTATTTATAGGATAAATAGGAAAAAAAGTGCACGATCTCAACGAATTATTTCTGAATAAATTAAGAAATCATATGTAAGAACCATAGCATTTCGTGACTTATTGGTAAATTTGATTCTCTATCAACCAATAATGTGAGACCATTAACATGGTTAAAGCTAAACTGTTTGAAGTCCAGGCAAAACATGGTACTCTTTCTACCGGTACTAACGTAACGAAATGGTTTAAAAATGAATAGTTGGTAATTTATCTGATATAGAACACTCATATCGATAAAATGATTTGAACTATTTATTAAAAAAATGGGCATCTTGCTCTTTTTTTTCCAATGCCGAATCGACGACCTACGTAAATAAAAAAATATAGAAATAAATTGTAAATTTGAATTTACAATTAAATAAAGAACAAATCAAATACAAATAAAGAACAAATACAAATAAAGAAAGAACTTTGCTGACAATTATAGATTTTTGTCTGGTCGGAAGAGTCCTCCTAATATTCTGGTCTTATATCAGTTTCGATGTTTTTGAATATAAACAGAAAAGAGAGGGTAGGCTCATTACAT